AATTCCCAACAATTTTTATATAGACTTTTTGTTTTTGAATGTTGTTACAAATTTACTATTTTTTTCTCGGTTATTGAAATTCACTGATAATTCAGATTAGTATGTAGGTATAGATATTACCCTTTTTTATTTACCCCTTGGAACAAACCGAAATGATTGAAGTCTTTCTATTTGGAATCGTCTTAGGCCTTATTCCTATTACTTTAACAGGATTATTTGTTACCGCATATTTACAATACAGACGCGGTGATCAGTTGGATCTTTAATTAATTTAATTAATTAAAATCTCTTTTTTTGATGAGAGTTATTTCTTTTCTTTTAGAATCACGCTCTGTAGGATTTGAACCTACGACATCGGGTTTTGGAGACCCACGTTCTACCAAACTGAACTAAGAGCGCTAGCAAAATAATTTACTTATGCTACATTTCACATACGTATAGTATAAAAAAAAGAAAGGATGATCTCCCATTGGAATCAATCACAATGAATTCCTTGTTACTACTCATCAGAGTAATAAATCATAGGTAGGGATGACAGGATTTGAACCCGTGACATTTTGTACCCAAAACAAACGCGCTACCAAGCTGCGCTACATCCCTTTTCATACGTTTTGTACAGTGTCATTGTACAAAATGATTCTACTGTTTTCCAGATCCTTTTTTTCTCACCATTCACCATTAGTTATCTACAATTTTCTTGTCACCTCTTCTTTTCGGTTTGATATAATCAAAGAATGAATGATATACATCCGAAATCCAACCTAAAATGTAAAAGATAAATCAGAATGAATATGTATTGTATCTTGGATTGAATATGATTCCATTTATTTTATTCCTTTTTTTATCTTTTTTAGGGATAGGAAAGTCTCATTTATTGTATATATTATTTATATTAATTAATTTAGTAATTCCAAATACAAGTCAAACAAATGAAAATTATCTTGAACAACTGACGATATATGTATTTTCATAAATAAAGGAGGATTTTCATGCGAGATCTAAAAACATATCTCTCCGCAGCACCTGTGCTAAGTACTTTATGGTTTGGGGTTTTGGCAGGTCTATTGATAGAAATTAATCGTTTATTTCCAGATTCCTTGTTGTTTCCTTTTTTTTCATTATAGTGTAAAATGAAATTACAAATGAAACTAATTGATAGTTAAAAAAATGAGTAGTTAGAAAAAAAAGTATTTGTATTTGGTATTACTTAATTATTCCTCTTTTCCTCTTTAATGGAAAATACAATTCATCTATTTCAAATATTTAAATATTGAGTATATTTTTTGTTCTTTTTTTGAGCTTATTAATTTAGTAAATTGATTAACTAATGGGAATTGATTTATTTTTATTCTTCTGATGCATAATACATATTTTGGATAATTACATAAAAAAATTCAAATAAAAATCGGGAGAAATGCAATTTTAAAATTTGGAGTTAGTAATCTTTTTTTGTATTCTTTTTATTGAATTTAGATCAAAACAAAGTAGAAGTCTAAAGGAGGTTTATGGCCAAGGGGAAAGGTGCTAGAGTCCTAGTTATGTTGGAATGTACTGGTTGTGTTCGAAAAGATCTCAAAAAGGCATTGCCGGGTATTTCTAGATATATTACTCAAAAGAATCGCCACAAAACACCCAGTCGACTAGAATTGCAAAAATTTTGTCGTTATTGTAACAAGCATAGAATTCATGGAGAAATAAAGAAATAGGTCAATCATATATTCGGTTATTTTAAAGAAAAGAAAAAAGTAAGAATGAATAACCTCTAGAATAATTAGGATTATATATTAATCAATTCATAAATAAGAGAGAGAGCCTATTTCAGTTGAATCTTAAATGCGAATCAAAAAGATTAAGGTAAGTAATCAATTGTAAGAGATAAGGAAGAACCCATGGATAAATACAAGCAACCTTTTCGTATTCGCAAATACAAACGATCTTTGCGGAGGCGTTTACCCCCGATTGGAACAGGGGATCAAATCGATTATAGAAACATGAGTTTAATTAGTCGATTTATTAGTGAACAAGGAAAGATATTATCTCGACGAGTCAATAGATTGACCTTGAAACAACAACGATTAATTACTATTGCTATCAAACAAGCTCGTATCCTATCTTTGTTACCTTTCCTTAATAACGATAAACAGTTTGAAAGATTTGAGTCAACTTCAAGAACTACTAATTATAGAACCAGAAGGAAATAGTTTTTCAATCTAAATGAACTAAAGATTCCAATTCCAGTGGATTTTTATTTTTTTTGTTTTTTTTGAAACATGTTCGTTCATTTCTACTATTATCTTAAACTTAATCTATTCTTATTTGATTCTTTTTATTTCCCGGAGTTCCGTCTCCGGGGAATTATGTTTCAATTGTTCCTGTTTATATATTCCACTTGATAATATAATCCCTTATTGGATTATCTTATTGGAAATCATGTAAAGACAATTTGCATTGGATATAGCAATTTGTGCAAGTATTTTTCGATTAAGAAGCAATTGCTTCTTGTACAGATTGTGCATTAATCTACTATAACTGTGGAATACCCTATTTTTACGAATGACTGCATTTATCCGAGTAATCCACAAACGACGAAAATCTCTCTTTTGCCTGTTCCTATCTCGATGAGACGAAACCAAAGCTCTCATTTTTTGTTGCGTCATCGTTCGAGTAAGTCTTGAATGAGCCCCTCTAAAAGTGGATGCAAATAAACGAATTTTTGTTCGACGTCTCCGAGCTGTATATCCTCGTTTAACTCTGGTCATTGAAGAAGATTTCATGTTAATGAATAACTAATTTACTTTGATCTTTTTCAGTTATTCTTTTCCCCTTACCCATTCATAACAAAACGGATTATTCCGATATATAAAATAGTAATTCCAATGGCTTTTCTTTTGCTACTATAACTTTCCCAACCACATTGTATTTGTTATTCCCTTTGTTTCCATTTTCAATTCAATTATGGAATCTGGAAAGAAAAAATGAGAATGGAATGATACTAAAGTGGGTTACTTCGTTTTTATGGTTACCTAGTAAACGGTAAGGTCCTCTCTATACACCGGAGCTCCTCTTTTTTTTCTTAATGAAATGGCATTGTGAACTTGTATAGTTCACATGATTTGGCTCTACCTATCCATTATATAGTAATAACTCTTTTCACAATAAATAAGAGTTTTTTATACAGTGACGGCATTTTATTATGAAAGTTGGCTAGGTAGCTGACCCTCTGAATCCGTTCTTGCAAGAAAAAGAGCATAAACCCTTTACTTTACTTAGTATATTATTATTGACTCCGCTTAATGGATAACTATTTGCTACCAATGGTAATCATTTGAAATGATGATATTTACACTAATATAAACCATAAATTCATTATATCATAAAGTCAATTTCATAAGTATACCGTAGATATCTTTTATTTTTATACTAAGGGTTATCCCGTTTATTTGTATTTTGTATTTCTATTTGTCAAAGGTTCCCCCTCATTGGTTCGGACTTATGATTTTATCTAAACGAGTCGCCCATACACCCTAGTACATGTTCCTCTACGTTGAGGACATCCCTTAAGAGCAGGAGATTTTGTAACATTTCTTATTGACTGTCTTGCATTTCTAATAAGCTGTTTAATAGTTGGCATATCGGGAGTGTATATAGATAATAAAAAGGATTGGTTTAGATCGATCTTAACCTGATTTTTCGGGATTCCTTCGATTTCATAGTAAATTAAATAAAAAAGATATTCTGGTTTGAAATAGATTTACACTTCATTATTTTCAATCGCTACAATATCGATAATTCCGTGAGCTTGGGCTTCGGTTGCTGACATAAAAACATCCCTTTCCATGTCCTCGGATACAACCCATAAAGGATTGCCCGTTCTTTGTACATAAACCTTTGTAAGGATTTCACGAAGTTTTAGCAGTTCTTCTGCTTCCAAGATAAACTCGCCTGTTTGTGCTTCATAAAATGAGCTAGCAGGTTGGTGAATCATAACCCTGATTGGAAATCTTTATATAGCATCATGAGTAGTTCTTTGCTAAACAAAAAGAATAACAATAACGGAAGAAAAAAATAAAAGCAAAAAAAACAAAAGAATCAAATGGAATTCAATAACCGTACAGGCATCTTTGATCTTTTGTTCATTGCATACGGCTCTGCAATGGAATTGCGTTTTGTTTCTTTTTGTATTCTATTCAATAAAGAAAAAACCAATTGATCGAAATCATGAAACGATCCACTTACCACCTTTCTTTTCGTAAATGTAAGTAAAATAAAAAATACTATGAGGGTTCTGTTACTATATATATTTTTATCTTGTTTCTTATTTAGCAATCCCAAAGTAGATTTATCATATAATAAAATAAAAATAAAGAAAAAAAGAATCCTTTTTTCATCGTTTTCGTAATTATTTTTTGTATAAGAAAGAAGTATGCTTATGATATGAAAAAAGGGAAATGGTTTGTGACGCTATAATTTGCTTCCGACATAACAGAGTGAACCAAAAAAAATCCTTTTTCATATTACTGGCTCGATATAAGATTGTATGTTATGAGAGAAAAAGAATGCGTAATCTCTTTTGTTCACATCGATATCGAACTCGGATTGCCATGCTATTATTACTTATTATTTGATTTATAATGGCGAAGGCATAGTTTTATTTTTTTCTTTCAAATACAACTTCATTGGCGCCAAGCGTGAGGAAATGCAAGACGTTTGGTAATTTCTCCTCCAACCAGAACGAAAGATCCCATTGATGCAGCTAATCCTATGCATATTGTATGCACATCGGGTGGCACAAATTGCATAGTATCATAAATGGCTATCCCGGGTATTACCCATCCGCCGGGGGAGTTTATAAACAAATAAAGATCCTTGGTATCATCTTCTAGACTGAGGTATACCATGAGACCCACAAGTTGATTGGAAATCTCGTTATCAACCTCTTGTCCTAAAAAAAGTAATCTTTGTCGATAAAGTCTATTGATTAGGACAAAATGGTATCCTTTAGTGGAACCATACGTGCATCTTTAAATGCATATAGTTCAAAAAAACAAAATGGCGAAACCAATCAATGTGTTGATTCTAGTTTGATTTCTTCTTTCTGTAACGTAAGAGGTTTTTCATGAAGGTTTTCTAACATATTAAAAAATAGGAAATGCTTTTGACTCTCTGAGCTATAAAAAAGAAAAAGAATCTAATGAACTTATTAAGCTAACGTTTCATTGATGTATTGTTTCATCGAGATTCAAATCCCGATGTTCTTTTCTTGTTTCTGGATGGGTCTCTTTCTTTTTTTTTAGGTTTATGGTCTACTTCGGGAACGGGAAAATCAAATGAAAATAAAAATATCTTTGAAAATGGGATTTGCACATATAGGGAAAATCGTCTTAGTACCACTTTTAAAAATTGTTATTTTATTTTTGAATTCATTTCAAAATGAAATTCGTTGATTCAGCATACTATCCATTGGTAAGCCTTTTTTGATCATTACTATACTATAGTAAGTATAAAAATATTTTATGATACAAGTGGTAATCAGACATATCTGATATTACCTATTTGTTACAGATTTGGTATTTTTTAAACGAAGTCTGAAAACTTTCTGGATTGTATACCTTATTAATACAAAGAAACCATAAATTTGTCTAAATTACAAAAGGATCTCCATATAAATGGATTTCATTGCACTTCACGCTCTTAATGAGGGATTCCATACGCTATTTCTTGGGTGAAATAGAGAATATCTCGAACGGGAGAGAAAACGGGTAAATCCCATAAGGCCCAATATGCCTGACAAGTCGCATTATATGTCAACCCAAACTGCATCTTCCTCTCCAGAATTCCGAAAAGGTACTTTTGGAACACCAATGGGCATTAAATTAAAGAAAAAAGGGACATACTATACTTTACTTTAATATGAAAACGTAAGAATTAATACACAAATTGTCAAATGTTACATTCTAACGATAAAAAGGGTTTATTCCTTTTTTATTTATTGTTGTTCTATTTGATAAATCAATGGAGAAGCTTATAAATAAAAAAAATTGTTACGAAAGTAGTGACCATTCGAATGATCAAAAGAATATTTATGCATTGATTTAGCAAAAATGGAAAGAATTTTCCCATTGCGTATTGGTACTTATCGAGTATAGAATAAATTTGCTTCTCTTTTTTCTTATGAATCCAATTGTTCCATCCATTTGTTTTTTCTGATATAGAATACATGTTAAAGGTTAGATGTTGAGTCTATAGGAATTTTCAATGTGATAAAATAAAGTGACATAGTGTCTATTTTTCTTTGATAAGGGGGTATTTCCATGGGTTTGCCTTGGTATCGTGTTCATACTGTCGTATTGAATGATCCCGGTCGATTACTTTCTGTTCATATAATGCATACAGCTTTAGTTTCTGGTTGGGCCGGTTCAATGGCTTTATATGAATTAGCGGTTTTTGATCCTTCTGACCCCATTCTTGATCCAATGTGGAGACAAGGTATGTTTGTTATACCTTTTATGACTCGTTTAGGAATAACCAATTCTTGGGGTGGATGGAGCATCTCAGGAGGAACTATAACAAATCCTGGTATTTGGAGTTATGAAGGCGTAGCAGGGGCACATATTGTTTTTTCTGGATTGTGCTTCTTGGCAGCTATTTGGCATTGGGTCTATTGGGACCTAGAAATTTTTTGTGATGAACGTACGGGAAAACCCTCCTTGGATTTGCCCAAGATCTTTGGAATTCATTTATTTCTTTCAGGATTAGCCTGCTTTGGCTTTGGTGCATTTCATGTAACAGGTTTGTATGGTCCGGGAATATGGGTATCCGATCCTTATGGACTAACTGGAAAAGTACAAGCTGTAAATCCTGCTTGGGGGGCAGAAGGCTTTGATCCTTTCGTTTCAGGAGGAATAGCCTCTCATCATATTGCAGCGGGTACGTTGGGTATATTAGCGGGCCTATTCCATCTTAGTGTCCGTCCTCCTCAACGTTTATACAAAGGACTACGTATGGGCAATATTGAAACTGTGCTTTCCAGTAGTATCGCTGCTGTTTTTTTTGCAGCTTTCGTTGTTGCTGGAACTATGTGGTATGGTTCAGCAACAACTCCAATCGAATTATTTGGTCCTACCCGTTATCAATGGGATCAGGGATACTTTCAACAAGAAATATATCGAAGAGTTAGTGCCGAGCTAGCTGAAAATCATAGTTTATCGGAAGCTTGGTCTAAAATTCCCGAAAAATTAGCTTTCTATGATTATATTGGTAATAATCCAGCTAAGGGGGGATTATTCCGAGCGGGTTCGATGGATAATGGGGATGGAATAGCTGTTGGATGGTTAGGTCACCCCGTCTTTAGAGATAAAGAAGGTAATGAACTTTTTGTACGTCGTATGCCTACTTTTTTTGAAACATTTCCAGTAGTTTTGGTAGATAAAAATGGGATTGTGAGAGCCGATGTGCCCTTTCGAAGAGCAGAATCCAAATATAGTGTTGAACAAGTAGGTGTAACGGTTGAGTTCTATGGGGGTGAACTTAATGGAATAATTTATTCTGATCCAGCTACTGTGAAAAAATATGCTCGACGTGCCCAATTGGGTGAAATTTTTGAATTGGATCGAGCTACTTTGAAATCCGACGGTGTTTTTCGAAGCAGTCCAAGGGGTTGGTTCACTTTTGGACATGCTACATTTGCTTTGCTCTTCTTTTTTGGACACATTTGGCATGGGGCTCGAACCTTGTTTCGAGATGTTTTTGCTGGTATTGATCCAGATTTGGATGCTCAAGTGGAATTTGGAACATTCCAAAAGGTTGGAGATCCAACTACAAGGAGACAAGCAGTCTGATAGATTATTCTTCTTAGATCTTTAAACTCTTTTTTTTATTTCCTATGTAATGTGTTTTTTATTTAGTATTTCACCTTGAGTAGGAGAAAAACCCATTCATTATTTAGCTTTTTCTTTGACTCTTTTTATTTCTTTATATGGCCCACGGAAGGAATAGGTGTGAAAGCTATAATTGTAAACCACGATGAAATCTATGGAAGCATTGGTTTATACATTCCTTTTAGTCTCTACTTTAGGAATCATCTTTTTCGCTATCTTCTTTCGAGAACCGCCTAAGGTTCCAACTAAAAAAATGAAATAATTCAATTATACTTATTCGAATGAATTCCATTGAATTAAGGAGTCTCCAACATTGGGAGTGGGAGACTCCTTAATTCAATTAGTCTCCGTGCTCTTCGAAAGGATCTCTTAGTTGTTGAGAGGGTTGCCCAAAAGCGGTATATAAAGCGTACCCAGTAAAACTGACAAGTAAGCCAGATATGAAAATGGCGACGAGAGTTGCTGTTTCCATTTTTATATAAATTGTTGTTTCAATGCAAAATTGCAATGGATTCACAATCAGACCGTTTATTTACAACTACAACGGAATAGTATACAAAGTCAACAGATCTTAACCAATTATTAAATACAATTTATGGCTACGCAAACCATCGAGGATAGTTCTAGATCTGGGCCAAAAAGGACTACTGTAGGTAATTTATTGAAACCCTTGAATTCAGAATATGGTAAAGTAGCTCCCGGTTGGGGGACTACACCACTTATGGGAGTCGCAATGGGTCTATTTGCCGTATTCCTATCCATTATTTTGGAAATTTATAATTCTTCCGTTTTACTAGATGGGCTTTCCACGAATTAGCTTTTTAAAAACTCTGAAATGATAAGAGTTTTTTTTCATAAAATTGTTTAAAAACCTTAATATTTGGATTCCTAGACATTATGGTAGTTCGGCTGTGGAATTTCTTATTTTTTGGTGGTTTCGGAATATGAGTGTGTGACTTGGTATAATTGATCCTATTGTGAATACATAGAATGAGCCTATTATCTCTATCAAGATAATTAAACTTTGTCGGATATTTACTTAAATATCTGGAACACAAAATATATGAAATAGATAAATAAGATAATTATTATATGAACTATGATTCATACCTATTGTTTAGACCTCGCAACCGGACTCAAAAGAAATTCAAATAGGTATAATCAAAAGAATTTTATTCATGGATTTCCATTTCTTTTTACGGAATGGCAAGTCTTTTATAGATTATAGATCTTGTTGAGTTTTTTTATCCATTCATTCCATAAGTGATAATGACGGTGTTCTTACTTATAGAACCTTTTATTTTAGCTTGAGAATACATCATCGGGGTTCTACTATGAAATGAATCTGAGGTTTCAATTGATTCATAGGAGTTCAACAAGATAATTCCTATCAGTAGTAAAAGTAAAGTAAATTCGCATTACATGCAAAAAAACAAGAAAATCAATAAATCAAACGAAAAAAATAACCAATTTTTCATTATTATGAAATAGGGAAAAAGAGAATATTCAAGAATTTTGTAATAATAAAAGATAAGAAATAAAAATAAGCCTACTTGATATTTTTTGGCATTATCATTATCCTCACAAAGAATCCGTTCCGGATCTTTTTATTTCAGCTCTGTACAGTGGGTTCTGAAGTTTTGAACTTCGTCCTTTAGAGCGGATAGATCTGTTGATGAAATAGGAATTTGTGTGTTTTTGTTTGAGCCGTATGAGATGAAATTTTCATATACGGTTCTCAGAGGGGGATTCTCTTGGGTAACCTATCTCAATAAAGTATATGATTGGTTTGAGGAACGTCTCGAGATTCAAGCGATTGCAGATGATATCACTAGTAAATATGTTCCTCCTCATGTCAACATTTTTTACTGTTTAGGGGGAATTACACTTACTTGTTTTCTAGTACAAGTTGCTACTGGTTTTGCTATGACTTTTTATTATCGTCCAACCGTTACAGAGGCTTTTTCCTCTGTTCAATACATCATGACTGAGGCCAACTTTGGTTGGTTAATTCGATCCGTTCATCGATGGTCAGCAAGTATGATGGTTCTAATGATGATTTTGCACGTATTTCGTGTTTATCTTACAGGTGGATTTAAAAAACCTCGTGAACTCACTTGGGT